TAGTATAGCATTATTTTTTTAATGTTTATATTAATTAAATTATATATTAAAAATGTGTTATAATGAAAGCTTCTAACTTTTGTAATGTAATTAGATTTACTACATTTTAGATATGGCTTTTTAAAAGCTTAAGAAGATTGCAAATCTTATATTTTCATATCTAATTAATATTATTTATTTTTTAATTCTGGATATTTTTAGTAATTTTTTAAATTAATTATATGTTTTATTTTTTAAAAAAAAATAGTTAGCAGTAATGAATATTGTTTTATTTTATTAATTTTAGAAAAAGATTTTGAATTAGATATGGTTAAATATGTGCCAGCAGCAGCGGTTAAACTTATTATATTTAATTACTATTTTTTGGTAAAGTTAATTTAACTTTTAATTCTTTTTTTTATTTTTTATTTTAGGTAAAATTATAATAAATATTTTTTTTTTAGGAATATTTGAAATATAGATGTAAAAATAGGATTAGATACCCTAGTATTCTATTTATAAAATTTTTACTGGGGGATTAATATTTATGATATATAAATCCAAAGGATTTGGCGGTAAAATTATTTTTTAGGGGAGTTTGTTTTTTAATTCGATAATCCACGTTTAACCTTACTTTAATTTATAGTTTATATATTTCCGTTATTAGTTTATCTTTAAATAGTTTAATTAACTTATTTATTATAATATAATATTAAAATCAGGTAAATAAGTAGTTTATATTAAAGGATAAAATGAGCTACAATTAATTTAATTATAATAGAGGGTATTTTGAAATATTTATTTGAAATTGAACTTAAAAGTAAAATTTTATTAGAATAAATTTTTGAATAAGATAAAATTTTATGTACAAATCGCCCGATGCTCTTTTTGAAAAAAATGATAAGTCGTAACATAGTGGGGGTATCAGAAGATGCTTCTAGAGATATTTAATTTTTTGTTTATTTTATATTTATTAATTTTGTATTTATTTAATTTTTTTTTTGAAAATATTTTTTATTTAAAGTAGTAATAATTTTTTGTTATTTTTATTTGAATTATTTTTTTATAGTTTATTTTTACTGTAAAGGGTTATTAGTATAATAATTAAAGAATTATTTATATTTATTACCTTTTGTATCAGGGAAGAACAACTATTATTTTTATTTATTATTTCTCGAATTTATAATGAGCTAATTATAATTTGAAAATTTTGTTGCAGTAAAATTTATTATTTGTATTTAGAGATGATATGTTATTCGAATTATTATATATCTAGTTTTTCTTTTATTTAATTTAGGGATAAGCTTAAATATTTTTTATAATTATTTTTTAATTATTTTTTATGAGTTGATAGTGCTTTAATTTTTGTTAGTTTAATAACTAATAATATTTTATAATTTATTTATTAATTAGAAATTATTTTTAAAATTTTGTTTATTTTGTTATAATGTTTTTATTAGTATAATTTTTTTATATATTTATATAATTTATTTTAATTTTTTTAAAGGAATTCGGCAAATATATTTTTCGTCTGTTTATCAAAAACATAGTTTTTTGTTTATTTAAAAAATATAACCTGCCCGGTGATTTAATTTAACGGCCGCAATATTTGTGCTAAGGTAGCATAATAATTTGTCTTTTAATTGATGACTAGAATGAAGGGTTGGACGGGGAATAGCTGTCTCTAATATTTTTATTTTAAATTTACTTTCAAGTAAAAAGGCTTGAATTTTTTAGTGGGACGAGAAGACCCTATAGAGTTTTATAATTTTATTTATTTATATTACATATGTTTTTATTAAAATTATTTGGTTGGGGTGATTAATTAATAAGATCTATTTTAGAATTTATGACTTTAGGTTTATTTATGATCCATATTTTATGATTATTAGATTTAATTACCTTAGGGATAACAGCGTTATACTTTTGTAGAGTTCTTATCGATGAAAGTGATTTCGACCTCGATGTTGGATTAAAATACTTAATTTAGAGAAGAAGCTAATTTAAGTAGTCTGTTCGACTATTAAAATTTTACATGATCTGAGTTCAGACCGGTGTATACCAGGTCAGTTTTTATCTACTATATAATATATGATTTTTTTGTACGAAAGGACTAAATATCTAAATTTAATTTTTTGTTATCAATGAAGCATTTATTAATGTATTAATTTTAGGGATTAAAGAAAGGGTTAATCCTCTTTGGTAATTAATGGAACATGTTTATGTAATAACTTTAAGTGTTATAAAAAGAATTATTTCTCATTAATAATGGTTGATTTTTTTATTATTAGTTTAGTTTTATTAGTAAGAGTATTATTAGGAGTTGCTTTTTTTACTCTTTTTGAACGTAAAATTTTAGGGTATATTAATAATCGTAAGGGTCCAAATAAAGTGGGTTTAATAGGTTTGATACAACCTTTTTCTGATGGGGCTAAATTATTTTTAAAAGAAAATTTAGTTCCTATATTTTCTGTAAAATTTTCTTATTATTTATCTCCTATTTTTATTTTATTTTTTTCTTTATTAATTTGAAGGGTTACTCCTTTTTTCTTTCATCATTTAGATCATAATATAGGATTATTAATTTTTTTAAGTTTAACAGGTTTGAGAGTTTATGGTTTGATTTTTTCTGGATGATCTTCAAATTCTAAGTATTCAATTTTAGGGGCATATCGGGGAGTAGCTCAAGCTATTTCTTATGAGGTTAGACTGTCTTTAGTGTTATTATGTTTTGTTGAGTTAATAATAAGATATGATTTAGAAAATTATTATTTATTTTATATAATTATTATACCTTTAATGGGGGTAGTTTGGTTTGTTTCTTCATTAGCTGAGACAAATCGTTCTCCTTTTGATTTTGCTGAAAGAGAATCTGAATTGGTTTCTGGATTTAATATTGAGTATAGAAGATATTTATTTGCTTTTATTTTTATTGGTGAATATTCTAGTATTATATTCATAAGTTATTTATTTAGTATTATTTTTTTAGGAGGAGTTATTTTTGTAGAAATTAAAACTTTGTTAATAATATTTTTTTTTATTTTAATTCGTGGTACATTACCTCGTTTTCGTTATGATCATTTAATATATTTAGCTTGAAAGGTATATTTACCTTTCTCTTTAAATTTTCTTATTTTTTATATTTGTTTATACAGTTTTATTTTTTCATTAATTTTTTAGTTTTAATTTTTATTTAAATCATTAGAGGGTTCTCTTTCTTATATTTTCAAGATATAAACTTAATATAGCTAAATGATTAATTTCATAATTTTAATAAAATAGGGTTAATAATAAAGTATAAAAAGTGAAGATTAGTTAATACTACTCCAATTAATTCATAAGGGGGTTCAACAGGTCGTGCTCCAATTCATGTTAATAGTATAATATTTAAGAAAAATATTCATAATAGTATTTTATTAATAGGATAGAATTTATTTGATTGTAAATTATTTTTATTTGTTATTGGTTGAATTATTAAAATTAAGATAGATATAACTAATGCAATTACTCCCCCTAATTTATTTGGGATAGATCGTAAAATTGCGTAAGCAAATAAAAAGTATCATTCTGGTTGAATATGGACTGGTGTTACTATTGGGTTAGCTGGAATAAAGTTTTCTGGATCATTTAAAATATAAGGTGATAAAGTTCTGATAGTTATTAATAAAATTATTATAAATGAGAATCCTAGAATGTCTTTTACAGTAAATCTAGGATGAAATGGAATTTTATCAATATCTGATCTACCTAAAGGGTTACTTGAACCTGTTGTATGAAGGGCTACAAAATGTATTAGTACTATTATTATTAGAATAAAAGGTATAATAAAATGTAGTGAAAAAAATCGATTTAATGTAGCGTTATTAATTGAAAATCCTCCTCATAATCATTGAACAATAGAGGTACCAATATAAGGGATAGCTGATAGTAAATTTGTGATTACAGCTGCTCCTCAGAAAGATATTTGTCCTCAAGGTAATACATATCCTAAAAATGCTGTGGCTATTCTTAATAATAGAATTATTACTCCAATATTTCATGTGATGTTTAATTTATTAGAATTGAAATATATACCTCGTGCAATATGAATATATATTAGTAAAAAGAATATTGAAGAACCATTGGCATGAATTCTTCGTAGGAGTCATCCTCTTTGTACGTCTCGGGAGATATGAGAAATTGAATAAAATGCTAATTCAGTATTAGGACAATAATGTATAGATAAAAATATTCCAGATATAATTTGAATTATTAGACATATTGATAATATTGATCCAAATCTTCATATAGTTCTAATGTTTCTAGGAGAGGGTAAATTTATTATTGATGTTTTTATTGTTTTTATAATTTTCATATTTATTTTGATCGAATAGGTCGATTGTTATATTGAGTTATAATTACTACAATTAAAAGGATAAAAAATAAATAAGATCCAATTAGAATTGTGGATAAAAGATATGAGGAGTATATTTTTGATAAATTTAATATTGATCTTTCTATAATAAAATATTGATTTAAATTAATTGTGGAAATAATTATTATTCTTAAAATTATTGTTAGATTTATTAATATTTTTCATTTTGATTTTATTATTTTATATCTTATAGGATGGGGAGATGGAGTTAATCTAGAGATATATAAAAATATAACAAATATTCCTCCTAATATTACGATTAAAACAATTAAAGATCATAAATAATTTTGTTGAACTAATCTTATTGATATTCCGATTAAGATTGTTAGTATAATTACAAATATTAATTTTATTATTGGTGTTTTTGAAATAATAAAACTTACGAATATTGTTATAATAATTATTTGAATTAATATTAGAATTGTCTTAAGGAGTTAACCTTTTTTAATTTACAAAATTAATATAATTTAATTTATATATTATTAAGACAAAGGTATGTTAATATTTTTAATTTATTTTTGTATATTTTTATCATGTTATGCTTTTTTAAGAGCTCATTCAAGGTTATTAATTATTATTATTAGGTTAGAGTTAATTGTTTTAGTTGTTTATTGGGGTATAACTTTAATTTTATCTTTTAGAGGAGTTGATTATTTTTTATCTTTATATTTTTTATCTATTACTGTTTGTGATTCTGCTGTGGCATTGACTTTATTGGTTCGTATTGTTCGTTTTCATGGAAGAGATAAGGTTAAAATAATTAGAAGTATTTTTTAATATGTTAAGAATATGATTTATATTTATTTTTGGTATTTTATTTTTAATTTATTTTAGTTGAGGAAAATCTTCTTTTTTTTTTAAATATGTTTGGTTATTATTAGAAGGAGGTTTAATATTTTTAATATTTTATTTTATTTTATTAAATTTATGGGAATCAAATTCTATAATATTTATTTATTTTTCTGGGAGTTTATGTTTTGATTTATTGAGTTGTTTTTTAACTGTATTAAGTATTTTTATAATTTTTATTATAATGATTTCTAGTAAAAAAGAGTATAATGATAAGGATAGAATTTTTTTGTTTTTAATTTTATTTTTGTTAATATTTATTATTATTTCTTTTATAACTAGAAGATTATTAATTTTTTTTATTTCATTTGAAGGATCTGTTATTCCTATAATTTTTTTAATTATAGGTTGGGGAAAGTCTCCTGAACGAAAAAGTTCTATAATTTATTTTATATTTTATACATTATTTGGTTCCTTACCTTTATTATTATCTTTTTTTTATATTGAATTTAATTATAATTCTTATGATTTTGTTTATTTAATAAACATAGTTATTTATAGTAATAGTGGGTTTTATATAAATTTATGAATATTTATAGGAATTTTATCTTTTTTAATTAAGGCTCCTATTTATGGGGTTCATTTTTGACTTCCTAAAGCACATGTTGAAGCCCCAATTTCTGGATCTATTTTTTTAGCTGCAATTTTATTAAAATTGGGGGGTTATGGATATTTACGAAGTTATTATTTTTTTTTAGAATCTATTATTGATTTAAGTAGATTTTATATAAATTTATTTTTAATAGGTTCAATTTTTTCAGCAATTATTTGTTTAGGACAAAGGGATATAAAGAAATTAATTGCATATTCTTCTGTTTCTCATATAGGATTAGTGTTTGCTGGATTATTTACTTTATTATTACAAGGAGTAAGGGGTGCAATTATAGTAATAGTTGCCCATGGTTTTGTTTCTTCAGGTTTATTTAGTGCTGCTTATATAATTCAATCTCGTTCTTTTAGTCGTGATATAGTGTTATCAAAAGGAATATTAGTATTTTCTCCTTCATTAACAGTATGTTTTTATTTGTTAACATTATTAAGAATATCTGTTCCTCCTTCTTTAGGTTTAAGAGGGGAATTAAATTTATTTAGTTCTTTATTTTTATGAAGTAATTATATTATTTTATTAATTATTATTTATGTTACTTTTGGTAGATATTATTCTATTCGTTTATTTCAAGAAGTTCAATTAGGTAAATCTTTATTATATTATTCTTTTAATATTGTTTCATTACGTGAGATTTATTTATTGATTTATCATATTATTCCAATTAATTTATTAATTTTATGTGTTGATTTATTTTTTTATAAAAATAGTTTAATTTAAAATATTGGTTTGTGGAGTCAAAGATTTATTATTTAATTTTTATTATGATAATTTTTTATATTTATTCTTTTTTTTTATTAATTTTAAGAATTTTACAAATTTATTTTTTTATATTTGTTTTATTTTATGGAATAAGTTATATTATTGATATTAATATTATATCTATGAATAGAATTATTCCTATAATAAGGTTTATTATTGATATTTATTCTTTATCATTTTCTTCTTTTGTTTGTATTATTTCTTCTTCAGTTTTTTTATTTAGAACTATATATATAAGAGGAGATAAATATTTAATTCGATTTTTTATATTATTAATAATATTTATTAGTTCTATAATTATATTAATTTATAGAGGTAATTTATTAACTTCTTTATTAGGTTGGGATGGATTAGGATTTGTTTCTTATGTTTTAGTAGTATATTATCCTAATAAATTATCTTTGTCTGGAGGTATAATAACAATTATAACTAATCGTTTGGGAGATAGATTTATATTATTATCAGTTTCAATAATAATAATTTATAGAAATTGAGAATTAGTTTTTAGAAAATTTACTTTATTAATATTAATTTTGGCTGCAATAACAAAGAGAGCTCAATTTCCTTTTTCGGCTTGGTTACCGGCTGCTATAGCAGCCCCAACCCCGGTTTCTTCATTAGTGCATTCATCAACTTTAGTTACTGCAGGTGTTTATGTTTTATTTCGTTTTTCATCTTATATTTGTGTTGAGGTGTGGGAAATATTATGTTTATGTTCAATTTTAACTATATTTTTAGCTGGAATTAGTGCTTTTTTTGAATATGATTTAAAAAAAATTATTGCTTTATCTACTTTAAGGCAATTGGGGGTTATAATATTTTCTATATCAATAGGTTTAAAGTATTTAGCTTTTTTTCATCTTATTATTCATGCTTTTTTTAAAGCTTTAATATTTTTATCTGGTGGTAGTTTAATACATGGATATTCAGGTAGACAAGATATTCGTTATATAGGGTCTATAAGATTTATAAATCCTTATATTAATGGGAGATTGATTTTTTCTTCTTTTTGCTTAGGAGCTTTTCCTTTTTTGGCTAGATTTTATTCTAAACATTTGATTTTAGATTCTTTTTTATTTGGAGACTATAATTTTATTTTATTAATAGTTTTATATATTTCAAATAGGTTAACTTTATTTTATAGGGTTCGTTTGATTTTATTTTTATCAAGACGATATTATAATTATAATAGATTGGTAGTATTATGTGAGAATTATAATATTATATTTTCTTTAACTTTATTAATTATTTTTGCTTTTTTTGGAGGTTATTTTTTATTAAGCTTTTATTTAAATAATTCTTTAGTGATATTTAATTTTGGATATGAAAAATATTTAATAAATTTTATATTACCTATTTCTATTTTTTTGTCTTTTTTTATTTTAAAATTTATTTATAGTTATTTGAGTTTAAGAATTAAATTTTTAAATTGATTTTTAGGGGGTATATGATTTATTTCTTTTTTTACAGGACAATTTATATTATTATTGACTAAAAGGGTTAGAAATTTATTTATTAATTTTTTAGAATATGGATGAGGAGAATTTTATGGTCCTCAAGGATTAGGTAGGTTAAATGTTAATATTGTAAGATATTTTAATTTAAAGCAATTTAAAATTATGGAATTTTATAATTTGAATTTTCTTTTTTGAATAATATTAATTCCTTTATTATGTTTTTATAGCTAAAATTTAAGGTGTAGTTTTGAAGAAACTAAGATGAAGTAATTCTAAAAACAATCAATATGGCTGAATAGGTGTAAGTCTGTAAAACTTGTTATAAATTAAAATTTTGTTGATAATGAGATCAGGTACCCCTTTTTCTCTTAAAATTTAATTAATTAAATTTAAAGAGAAGCCTGATCTAAGTTTAACAAGGGTTTATAAAACCTATTTTTAAGTCGAAATTAATTTTTTTATTGTTAAATTTCTAAAAATTAATTTTCTTTAACTTTGAAAAGGTTATGTGCAGTTTACACTATAGAAATTATTTTATTCAATTTAAAGCTCCTTTTTTTCATTCATGATAAAATCCTAATAGTAAAATTAATAAAAATACTATTATTCTTATTATAAATATTCTTTTTGATCTATTTGAAATTGGGAATGGAATAATTATTGCTACTTCAATATCAAAGATAATAAAAATAATTATGATTAGGAAGAATTGTAGTGAAAATGGAATTATTTTTGTTTCGAATGGTTCTATTCCACATTCAATTGGTGATGATTTTTCTTTTTCTTTTTCTGATTTTTTTGATAAATATATATTAATTAATATTATTATTCTAATTAATATTATGATTATTATTATTATAATGATTATTATTGTTATTTTCTAATTTTTTAAAAAACTTATTGATTGGAAGTCAATTGTACTTTAATTATACTAATTAGATATATTCTAGGTCATCAATAATAGGATATATATAAGAATAATCAAACAATATCAACAAAGTGTCAGTATCAAATTATTAGTTCTATTCCTGTATGATGATTATTCGTAAAGTGATTTTTATATATTCGTATATAACAAATAATTATAAATAATGTTCCGATAATTACATGTATTCCATGTATTCCTGTTGTTGCAAAAAAAATAGAACCAAATACTGAATCGGATATTGTAAAGGTAGCTATTCAATATTCTATATATTGTAATATTGTAAATGAAACTCCTAAAATAATTGTTATTATTAGTGCTTTTATAGTATTATTTTTTTTTATTATTAATCTATGATGGGCTCATGTGATTGTTACTCCTGAGGATACTAAAATTAGAGTATTTAATAAGGGTACTTCTATGGGGTTGAATAAATTTATTCTTGTAGGGGGTCATGATAGTCCAATTTCTATTGTTGGGGATAATCTTCTATGGAAGTATGTTCAAAAAAATGATAAGAAAAATATAATTTCTGAAAAAATGAATAATAATATTCCTAATTTAATACCATTTGTTACTTTTTTTGTATGTTTTCCTTGATATGTTGATTCTCGTGTAACATCTCGTCATCATTGATATATTATTATTATTAGTGTTAATATTCTGATTATTAATAATATTTTTCTTTTTGTTCTGAATATATTAATTAATCCTGATGCTAATCCTAGTGCAGTGATGGCTGATATAATTGGTCAAGGTCTTTTATCTACTAAATGATAGGGGTGTATTCGTTTTTCCATATTATGATTTTTTATATAAATTAATTAATGAAATAAAAACATATGCTTGAATTATTGAAACTGCAATTTCTAGAATATGAAGTATGATTTGGGGTAAAATTACTGGTATTATTAAAAAGGATCCAATTGTTGTTAATCTTGTGATTAAGGATCCAGCGGTGATGTTAATAGCTAATCGTAGGGTTAATGTTATTGGTCGAATTAATAATCTGACTATTTCTACTGGAATTATTAATGGAACAAGAAAATATGGAGTTCGAGTAGGTAATATTTCTGAAATTCGTTTTGATAAATTTGATTTTGTTCGTATAATTTCTGTTGATAATCATAATGGGAATGCTATTATAAATACAAATAATCCATGAGGACTTGGACTAAAAATATAAGGGGTAATTCTTATTCAATTTATTATTATAATTGCTATTATTATTGGGATTAATATTGTTAATTTTACTGGAATAAATTTTGTTAATTTTATTTTTATTGATTCTATTCGTGAAGGAATTATTCAGAATTTGTTAGGAATAAGAAAAATAATAATTATTATTCTTATTCATTTTATTGGTAAATTAATTAAGTATATATTGGTATTTAAATCTGAGAATAGATCTATCATTTTATTGTTATTTTTTTATTATTATTTTTTTTAAATAAATTTTTGTTAATATTTATTTTTTTATAAGAATTAAATATTGATACTAATAATATTAATATAATTGGAGTTATAATAATGATTGGTAAAAATACATTTCTAATATGATTTATTAAAAAGTATCTTATTTTGATAATTAAAGATTGACATTCTATTGTTATTTTTTAACTAACTTTTTACTAAAGATATTAATTATCATAAATAGATTAAAAATCTATCACCTATTTTCGGACATTTAGTATATTATATATTTTTTTTAATAAAATTATTAATAAATGATTTTATTGGTACTATTTCTATAACAATAGGCATAAAACTATGATTAATTCCACAAATTTCTGAGCATTGTCCTGTGAATAATCCTGGACGGTTTGATTTTATTGATATTTGATTTAATCGTCCTGGAACTGAATCTATTTTTATTCCTATACTAGGGATTGTAAATGAATGAATTACGTCTGTGGCAGTTGTTAATATTCGGATTTGTGTTTTTATAGGTAAAATTAGTCGATTATCTACTTCTAGTAATCGAATATTTTTTGTTTCTTCTGCTGGAATTATATAAGAATCAAATTCGATTGGATTATTAAAATCTGAATATTCATAAGATCAATATCATTGATGTCCAATTGATTTAATTGTGAATTGGGGATTTGTTATTTCTTCTATTAGATATAATATTCGTAATGATGGAATTGCTATAGTGATTAAAATTATTGCGGGTAAAATTGTTCAAATTGTTTCAATGGATTGTCCTTCATTAATTATAAGATTTGTAAATTTATTTTTTGTTGATATAATTATTATATATATAATAAATATTAAAATTGTTGTTAATCATACTATTGAATAATCATGGAAAAATGTAAGTTGTTCTATTGTAGGGTTTGCTCTATCTTGAAAAGTTACATGATTTCATGTTGGCATATATTATATTGTTATAATAGGGATTTGGTTAAATGTATGGTATGATGGAGGTATTTTATTAATTCATTCTATAGATGAATTTGGGTTGATATTTCAAATTATATATCGTTTAGTAATTATTCTTTCTCATATAATGATGATAAAGTAAAGGATTGATACTATAGAAATAATAGAACCGAAGGATGAAATTATATTTCATGTATAAAATGAATCTGGGTAATCAGAGTATCGTCGTGGTATTCCTGATAATCCTAAAAAATGTTGTGGAAAAAAGGTTATATTTACTCCAATAAATATAAGTAAAAATTGTGTTTTTAGTCATCGTGAATTTATATTTATTCCTCTAAATAAAGGGAATCAATTTGTGAAACCTGCTATGATGGCAAATACTGCTCCTATTGATAAAACATAATGAAAATGGGCTACTACATAATATGTATCATGTAGAATAATATCAATAGATGAGTTGGCTAAAACAACTCCTGTTAATCCTCCAATAGTGAATAAAAAAACAAATCCTATGGATCATAATATTGGTGGATTTAAATTGTTTTTTCCTCCATGTATTGTTGCTATTCATCTAAATACTTTAATTCCTGTTGGTACTGCAATAATTATAGTTGCTGCTGTAAAATAGGCTCGTGTATCTACATCTATTCCTACAGTGAATATATGGTGGGCTCATACAATAAATCCAAGTATTCCAATTGCTAATATTGAATAAATTATACCTAATGATCCGAATACTTCTTTTTTATTGGTAAATCTTATTATTACATGAGAGATAATACCGAATCCTGGTAAAATTAAAATGTAGACTTCTGGGTGACCAAAGAATCAAAATAAATGTTGGTATAAAATAGGATCTCCTCCTCCAGCAGGATCAAAAAATGAAGTGTTGAAATTACGATCTAATAAAAGTATAGTAATGGCTCCTGCTAATACAGGTATTGCTGCTACTAATAGGAATGCTGTAATTAAGATTCTTCATAAAAATAGTGACATATTTTCGTATTTTATTGATTGAGGTCGTATATTTTTTATTGTTGCTATAAAATTTAAGGCTCCTAAAATTGAGGAGATACCTGCAATGTGAAGAGAAAAAATAGCTAAATCTACAGGAACTCCTGAATGAGCAATATTTCTTGATAATGGTGGATAAACGGTTCATCCTGTACCTGCTCCTCTTTCTACTGATGATGAGATTATAAGTAATGTTAATGCTGGAGGTAATATTCAAAATCTAAAATTATTTATTCGAGGAAAGGCTATATCAGGGGCTCCTAATATAAGTGGTAAAAGTCAGTTTCCAAATCCTCCTATTATTACTGGTATTACTATGAAGAAAATTATAATAAATGCATGTGATGTAACTATTACATTATATACTTGGTCATTTCCAATAAATGGACCTGGAGTTCCTAATTCTATACGAATAATAACTCTTAGGCTTAATCCAATTATTGCTGCTCATATTCCAAAAATTAAATATATTGTTCCAATGTCTTTATGATTAGTTGAGTTGAATCATCGTTCTTTCATATATTTGGTCCTATAAGATAATTTAATCTTTTAGTTTGCAGATCTAGATATACTTTTAGTTGGGGCTTTTAAGATTTAGATGATTTTACATTTATATATATCTTTGAAGGATATTAGTTTATTTAACTTAAAATCTTATCATATTAAAATTATTGGTGTAATTATTGAAATTATTATTATTATTTTTATTATTGATTTGTTTTTTATTTTTTTTCAAGTTATTGTTATTTGTATTTTTATTATTGATGAAATAATTAATTTTATATAAACAAATAATATAATTGTTGCTGATACTAATATAATAAGGCTTGTAATAAATAATATTGTTGATATTCTTGTTATAATTAATTTAATAATTATGATTTTTATAGCGAAACCTGCTATTGGAGGTATTCCTCCAATATTTAATAAGATAAATGCTATTATTATGTTTTTTTCTTTTGATGTTTTTATTAATTTATTTATTTTCTTTTTTCTTATTATTTTTGTTAGTAATATTATATTTATTGTATAAATAAATATGATTAGTATTCAATAAGTGTTTCTATATATTATAATTATTACGATTCATCTTGTATAACTAATTGATGAAAATGCTATAATAATTTTAATATTGTTTGAAGTTAATGTGTTAATTGCTGTAATAGTTACATTTATAATAATAATAATATTTATTATTAAGAAATTTATTTTTAATTCTATTCATGTTAAAATTATTAGTGGGATAATTTTTTGGATAGAGGATAGAAGTATAATTGAATATCAGTTTATATTTTTTATAATTCTAATAAATCAAAATATAAAAGGAAATATCCCTAATTTTATAATTATTGATAATATTATTAGTATATATATTAAATTTATTTTATTTATTATGATATTTATATTTATTGTTGTAAATATGAAGATTAATGCTGCGAAAGAATTAATGATTTGATATTTTATTGCTATTCCTTTATTTTTTTTATTATTTATAGCTAAAATAGGGATAATTGCAGAGGTGTTTAGTTCTATTGCAAATCATATTGGTAGTGGATTATTTATAGAAATAGTTATTATAATTCTTATTAAGATTATTAAAGATATTGTTATAATATATATTCATGATATAATTAGTAAAAAGATAAAATCTATTTTTGGTGTATCAAACCAATAGTTTATTTAACTTATAATACTTAATAAGAAGAATATTCTATTTTTGGGGTATGAACCCACTAGCTTAAATTAGCTTATCTTATTTTTGTTCTAATGGTGTATTTGCATTTTTTATTTTGATTAAAAAGGTCTTTTTAGGTTAGAATAAACAGAAAATAGTTTAATTTTAAAATGTGAGGTTTGGAACTTTATGATATATTTATATTTTTTTGATTAACGAGAGCTAATGCACTTCATTGTTATTGAAGATTTTAAAGGAAATTCTTTTCGTTAATTAGAGATACCTATTTTAGGGTGGATTTTTTACAAAAATTTAAATCTGATTTCAGAGTTTCTAATTATTACATTTTTATAGTAGTTTAGTATATTATTATAAAATTATAAGCTATAAAATATTTATTTTATATTTATCTTCTCTCTATATTATTTATTAATATTAATAAATAATATAGAGAGAAAGGGGTAAAGTTCTTTTTTCTTTTTTTTTCTCTTTTTTAATTTGTTATTATATTATTTTGTTCTAATATTTATGTATTAGAGGGTTTTATTTATTAAATAATTTAGCAATTTTTGATTGATTT